AGATATAGATGAATTTAATACGTAACTTTTACTTGTTAAATTAAAAATGTTTTGTTTATTAAAAATAATAAAGAAACTAAATAACTAAATAGTATTAAATTTTGTAAAAAAAAATATTTAAATAAAATTCTTATTCTAGATTCGAACTAGAATCTTGATATTAGAAGTATCTTGCTCTACCATTGAGCTAATAAGAATTATATAACAATATTAATTATAAGATTGTGGAGGAATCGAACCTCAAACTTAAGATCTGCAATCAAAGTGTAAACCATCTACATCACAACCTTAATATTAATAATATTAATAATTATTTATATTTATCATATAAACAATATAGATCTATAAATCCTATTTAGTTTTTTTCTGAGTATGCTATATCTGTAAGACTATTTTCTAAAACACTTACAGCAGGTAATATTACTAAGAAGTATGCGAAATAAGCTACTGCGTATACTTGTCCTAATATAATAAATGGATCTTCAACGTGTACAGATCCTAAACGAGCTAATGTAACGAAAACTACACCAAAGAAGTAGAAAGCTAACTTGCTTAAAGGTCTGAATTGGAAACCTCTTGATCTACCTAAATCAGCTAAAGGTAATGCAAGTAATATAGCTAAAGCTCCAAACATTGTGATAACACCTAATAATTTATTAGGTATAGATCTTAATATAGCATAGAAAGGTAAAAGGTATCATTCTGGCACAATAGCAGGGGGTGTTTGCATAGGGTTAGCCATTATGTAATTTTCACTATCTCCTAAAGCATTTGGCATGAAGAAAACAAAGAATCCTAAAACAAAGAAGAAAATAAATATAGTAATTAAATCTTTAAATAAGAAATAAGGAGCAAAAGGCACTCTATCATAAGTACCTGAGATTCCTAAAGGATTTCCTGATCCAGCTGTATCGTGTAATGCTATTAAATGCATTAAAACTAAAGCAGCTAATATAAATGGTAATAAGAAATGTAATGCAAAGAATCTATTTAAAGTTGCATTATTAACAGAGAATCCTCCTCAAATAAATTCAACTATATCTTGACCTATTCAAGGTATAGCACTTATAAGATTAGTAATAACTGTTGCACCTCATAAAGACATTTGACCATATGGTAAAACATACAAATTTATTTATTAATGTAATTATACATAATAAACTAGAATAGCTTTAAATTCGACTATCCTATTAATTAATAAATATTAATTAAAAAGTCCGACTGTGCATTAAGCAGCATTTCAGCCACCCATTAGTGACCCAGTCTGTCGCGATCATTTATATAACCGACGATCTTGAAGTTTAAATCTTTTTTGATCGTTTTCACTAATATCGCCAAATAATCTTAAAAGACTATTCTATATCCCCGTCGGGATATACCGCTTTAATATTTCTTTTTCTATAAAAATTGCAGAATATTGTTACTTGCGGGACTATAATTTAATAAAGTAAAGTATAATAATAATAATTATTTTGGCGAATCTTTTACTATTCATTGTCTTTTAACTAAACCTTTTTCTGTGCTTAAGGCTCTTCTAATAGTTTTTTCACCACAATTTATAGATTCAGCCGCTTTTAATATAGTAGGGTATTGACCATAAACAGTACCATTTAGATTATATAAAGTTACGGGTCTTGTGTGTGTAATATAATTATCCCTTGTGTCTATTGGTCTAGGTGGTCTATTTAGAGCTTTTTCTCTCATTTTTTCTATTGTTTCAGGTGAAAGGGTTTTACCTCTGTTTAAACTACCTATTTTTTCTCGTCTTTCATCACTATAAATATCTTTCATTTTTTGACGATCAACTTCAGTATGTTTATATCCAAAACTAGAACCAGCTTCTGTTAATATATTGTAATTAGGTAGTAGTAATTTTAAATATCTATCTTCTAAATCTAGTAATTCTTTATTATTTTCTTTAGTAACTATATTAGGATATAATTCTAAGACAATAAAAGCAAAGTTTTCTAATTCGTATTTTTTTACAGCTAGTTTAACTATCTTACTTCCATGAAAATAAATTAAATGATTACTAAATCTAGCAAAAAATCTCCCAGTAGAAGCAGAACCTATATAATAATCTTTAGTTGTTTTATTAACTATCATATAAATACCACTTAAACCTCTAGTTTTATTTGAAATTTCTTTTTTAATATCTTCTGATCCTAAGTTTTCAAATATATAAACGGGATTTAGATCTAGTTCTTCAAGAATTGTACTTAATCTGTCTGAACTTTTATCTACATTAGAAGTTGTAGAGTATGTTCTTTTATTTAAATATATTAATTTATTATTATTATAATACTTTATTTCTGTATTAAATCATTTTGGGCTATGTTGATAACCCAGGAAACCTGTACCTATCATAAGTATAAGTATTATTACACCTATAGATCATGCTAATGTTCTTGGAGATTTATAAGATCCATAGTACATACCTCTTCCTATATGTAAATAAACTAAGAAAAAGAAAGCTGAAGCAGTATTACTATGTAAATAACGAACTAATCATCCATTATTAACATCTCTCATAATATGCTCTACAGAATTGAAAGCTTCTAGTATACTTGGACTGTAATGCATAGCTAATGTAACACCTGTTATAATTTGTATACCTAAACATAGAGCTAATAATGAACCAAAATTTCATAAATAACTTATGTTACTTGGTTGTGAAGCGTCTATAAGGTATGCATTAACTAATTTTAAAAGACTATTATTTTTTAATGTTCTCATTTTTTTTTGTATGTATGTATATAATTTTTAATTTTCTATAAGGACCGTAAGTAATATAATAAGGTTTTATTATGTATCATGTACTAAATTATTTTTTTTACTATAATTATTTAAATAACTATAAAATTATTTTTTTAAAGAAATTGAACTAATAATAAATGTTAAAACTAATATAATTAAACTTAAATTATTAGTAAAACCTAAACTGATAGAAAACATATATAATATAAATCCTACTAATATAAATAAGGCATAGTTTGTTACAATACCTTTACTTAAACTACTAATATTTTTACTTGAATTAATTAATTTTTTCTCTAAACCATAAGGTCCTAGTAATTCTATACTACCTCTATCTAAGACTTTAACAGTTTGGCCTCCTAATTTTAAGACTAAGTTTGTAATATATCTATTATAGAATAATTCTATTAAAAATCTTTGGTTAAAGAATCCAAATATTGTTTTACCTAAAGTAGATAATTTAAAATTAACTACAAGTTCAGATAAAAATTCTGATAATACTATAGCTATAACACTAAAAGAAACAGTAAATACAAAAGGTAGTAATTTTCAATAAGTTGAAACACCAAATTCAGTATCTATCATTATTTCAGAATTAGGATGTATAAATATACTATTATCAGCAAAGAACCCTGAACCTAAACCTATAAATATATCTTTAGTTATATACCCGAAGAATATAGAGAATATAGCTAATATAACTAAAGGTAAACTCATAAATATATCACTTTCATGTGCATGGTGATAATTTATTAAAGGTCCATTAGGGTTAGTTAAGAATGTTAAATAAAGAACTTTAACTGAATATAAAGTAGTAAATATTGCACCTATAACAGCTATAATATAAACTGTTATACTACTAAAACAATATTGCCCAAAAGCAGCTTCTAATATGAAATCTTTACTATAGAAACCAGTCATAAATGGAAAGGCTACTAGACTTAAACTAGCAATTAAAATAACAGAATAACTTAAAGGTAAGAAAGATATTAATCCTCCATATTTTCTGAAATCCTGGTTATCTCCCATTGCATGAATAACAGCACCAGCCCCTAAGAATAACAATCCTTTATAGAAAGCGTGATTTACTAAATGGAATAATGCCACATTATATGAAGATAAACCTACAGCTATAACCATCATTCCTAATTGAGACATTGTAGAGTAGGCAATAACTTTTTTAATATCTTGTTGAAAGAATCCTACAAGTGAACTAAAAACAGTTGTTATAGCCCCTAATCATAAACATAATAATAGTATAGTTGAACTATATTCAATTAATGGTGATGAACGCATTAATAAATATACACCAGCTGTAACCATTGTAGCAGCATGAATTAAAGCAGAAACAGGAGTAGGCAAAAATGTTGATTTCCATTATATACAATTATATTTATTGTACTAATACGACAGAAATACGCAATAACTTACGCTATTGATCGGACTATATCTTCAATTTATCTTATTGATTAATTTTTTTAGCTAGATATCTAATAACTTCTAAACCTTCATCTGTAAAATGTTGTTTATTTTTAACTAAATCATAAATTTTTAATCATCTATGATAAGATATTAACTTTTTAGTTTTTAAAGGATAAGTATTAAGATAATTTAATATTATATTTAATTTACTAAAATTAACAACAGTATTATAACCATTATAACTTTTTATATGAGTTATATAACCATTAATTAAATTTGCAAGATCTTGACTAAATTCTTTATCATCTTTTTGAGATACTACATATCTAACTGTTACTGAAGTTCTTCTTTCTTTAGAAGTTAAAACAGAACAAGTAAAACAACCTTCTGCGTCAGTAAATCCAGATAATCAAGCATTATTCAAATTTACTTTAAATTTAGGTTCAATAAACTTAATATTTTCATTATATTTTTTATTATATCCTTCTAATCACAACAAAAATTGATTATTTTTATATTTAGTGATAATATTACCATTAAATATATTAATTAATTTTAAAATATTATTTTTATCTCTAACTCTATAATGATGAGTTTTATTAATTTTATCTTGAACTACTACAGATCCGAAACCTAATTCTTTTTTAATATAAAATAATATTTGAGCATCAACACTAGATTGTATTATTTTAAACTCTAAATATCCATCTTTATTTAATATAAAAGATCCGTCTCCTTCAGTAAAACCTATAAATCATCATTTAAATTTTTCATCGGTATAAATTGTTTCACGTGTAGTCTCTGAGGAACCTTTTAAGTTTCCTGCGGATTGTCCCTCTTCTTGGATTTTTCCGAAGTTTAAATAAACAGAGGACCAAGAATTTAAAGCAGGATGTTCCCGCATATAGTGAAATTTAAGGAGAGCCCTTTTTACCAAACCCTCCATAGCCATAGGTAATCAAACGTGAAGACCTACTTGAGAACTTTTAGCCATAGCACCTACTAATAAACATATACCTATAATTATAACAATGTTTTCATTAATGTAGGGAGCTAATGAAAATACTGTACTATAATCTAAGCTACCTAAAGATCATAATATAGTAAACATTCCTACAGTTAAAATATAATCACCAACTCTATTTGTTATGAAAGCAGCTAAAGAACTTTGATTTGCAGCTATTCTAGTAAATCAGAAACTAATTAAAAGATAAGAACAAACTCCAACTCCTTCTCATCCTACAAACATTAATAAATAATTATTAGCTGTTACAAGTATTACCATCATAAATGTGAATAAACTTAAGTAACTAAAAAATCTTTGATTGTGAGGATCTCCATTCATATAACCTATAGAGTAAAGATGAACTAAAGAACTAATAATTAAAACAGGTATTAACATTGATACAGTTAAACTATCAAATTGAAATCCTCATATTATATTAAATCATTCACTATCTATTCATCTAAATAAATTAATAGATAAAGTAATATGATTTAAACCTACTTCAAAGAAAGCTGTAATAGCTAAAAGAGTAGTAACTATTATACTTGAACAAGTTATAAATTGTGCACCGCTAACTCCAACTTTTCTACCAAAAAAGCCAGAAACTATAGACCCTAATAAAGGTAAAATTATTATACTTAAATACATTATTTATATTCTATTGCAATACTTCCTCTTCGTTTTCCCCTTATCCATAAGAATTTAAAATTCCCTTAGGAAGGCTGGGGGTATTACCATAACCTTTAAGTTATGCCTGACTATATCTTAAGCACTATTAATATTAATAATACCAACCACCATTTAGTCGATGAACTGCACACCTTACTAAAAGATATCTTTTAGTATTAGGCGCTTGGCTGCGGATTATCTATTTCATTTCTTCATACAAATCGTTATTACCATACAACGAGTCATTACCTGTTCCATTGCTACATTACTGTAATAATTTGGTAGATTTGTCTTTAAGAACTCCCCGCAATTTGACGGTTTCGCTTTTTTATCAAAAAACTAGATGAAGGTTCACTTCACCTTGATCATAAATTCTTTGGACCTTAATCTTAACTATTATTATTTACAATTTTATTTTTGTAAAAGTTGTTATTTTATTCTTTAAATCTAAAATCTTTTGTAATCCCTCTTAATTTAAATGTTCCTTATTTTTTTTAGCCGTACTTTAAAAGTATAAAAAATTATATACTTAGTACCTAAAATAAGATGTTTTTCAAAGAAAGTAATAATGTGTTTAACTATATGATTGAATTTTACAATAATAAATACACAAACTAAACGATTTTTATAGTTAACAGTATATCTACAATTAAAAAAGTTTACAAAACTTTACAGTTTCTCTTTAATGTTGATCTATCGCAAAACGAAAAGCGGTTTATACCTAGGATTTTTTCAATATAGTTATTATAAAATAACTTTCAGCATCAAAAATACGGGTAATAAATCAAGGATCTATTGATTTAAATTTATTGATATTATTTGTTGAATAATATATTTAAGAATTTTATTAACATTTTTACAAGATAAAGATTTATTGTACGATAGATAGTAAGACAACAAAGAACAATTTAATCTATAAAAGGCAACTAAAATACCTAAACCAATTGCTGATTCAGCACCTGCTACAATTATTATATAAATAGCGTAAGTTTGACCTATAATATCATCAATATTAAGTGAACTTACCAATATTAGGAATGTTATAGATAAAAGCATTATTTCAATTGAAATAAGCATTAATATAATATTTTTTCTATTTAAAACAAATCCTAAAATTCCTATTAAAAAAAGTATCAAGGTTATATTCATAATAAATATATATATATATAAATAAATTATTTGGAAAACCCAGTTTTCTTAAGCGAGCTTAAGAAAGATGTGTACGAGACTCGAACTCATAATCTCGGCAACCGTACTACCATGCTTAACCAATTAAGCTAACACACCTTTACATATAAATATATTTATATGTAAATTATTATTAATTTATTGTTCTTCTAATCATGTTAAGAATTTTTCTAAAGAAACAGATTCTATAACAATAGGCATTGAGCTATGAAGTATACCACATATTTCTGAACATTGACCGTAGAATACACCTTCTCTATTAACAAAAACAGAAACTTGGTTTAATCTTCCAGGGTACGCATCAGTTTTAATACCTAAAGATGGACAAGCAAAAGAATGTATAACGTCAGCAGCTGTTATAATAAATCTAATGTGTGTTAATTCAGGGATTATAACTCTATTATCAACTTCTAACATTCTTAAAGCTCCTTCTTCTAAATCTGATTCAGGGATTATATAAGAATCAAATTCTATAAAGTCATCTCCTGAGTCTAAGAAATCAGGGTATTGGTAGCTTCAGTATCATTGATGACCTTCAGCTAAAATTGACATTGAAGGATCACTTACTTCATCCATTAAATATAATAATTTAAAAGAAGGGAAAGCTATTAATATTAATATTACAGCTGGTGTAATAGTTCATATTAATTCTATTAATGTACCATGGTTTAAATATTTATGTGATATAGGAGAAGCAGTGTTAACATAATTTCTTATTATAGATAATAAAACTCATCCTACAGAAAATAATATTATTACTAAATAATACATTATATTATCATGTAATTCTATTAATCCTTCCATTTGTGGTGTAGCACTATCTTGGAAATAAATTCCTCAAGCAGAAGGTGCATCTAATTTAATTATTAAATTATTTAAAATTAAATTCATAACTTATGTTTAAATAAATTTTCTATATTGCATTATAATAAAATAATAGTTATATTTTTCATATTATATAGAATTAAGTAATAACATTTAAAAGTTTTCTTTTAAGGTACCCTTAAAGTGAATCAAACACTTATAATAATATATTGTATATTATACTTTATCTTTAAGTTATAAGGGGTTTATTTAAACAATAATTTAAATAAAAATTATGGTTTTACAATTATACAACGTATAAAAGTAAGAAAGCCATCATTAAGGCAAATAATCCTGTAGCTTCAGAAAAGGCAAACCCTAAAATTGCATAATTGAATAATTGACCTCGCATTGAAGGATTTCTGGCAACACCTAATATTAGAGCACCAAAAACTACTCCAATACCTACTCCTGCTCCTATTAAACCTGTTGTAGCTAAACCTGTACCAATTATTTTAGCTGATAATAACATTATAATATTTAGATATTTTTACTTTCTCAATCTTAAATGTTTTATATAATTATTATAATACATTTCTTTTATTAGACAATTTAATATATTATTAATATATTAAGTATCACGAATTTTTTTAGAATAGATACTTTATAAAGTAAATATTTTTATATTATTAGTTTTATTTTTAATTAAAGCTTGTCTACTATCAATTTTTAAGGCATTTTTTCCTAATTCATAAACAAAACCTATTGTAACTATTGTTGTGAATCCTAACATTATAATTAATCCGTATAAATCATTAGTATATCCACTAACTCCAAAAGGGAATAATAATAATATTTCTAAATCTAAAAGAAGGAATATAAGTGCATATATAAAGAATTTTATAGTGAATTGACTTCTATTTTGACCTAAGAAACTATGAAATCCACATTCAAATATAGAATACTTTTCTTGATAAGGATTGTGAGGAGCTAATATTAAATTAATTACTATAAAAAGTAATGCTATAACGATTACAAATATAAAAAATATACTCATACTACTCATTTAATAATTAAATAAAATTTGTACCAATATGGTACTCATACTTAATCATTCTTTATTTACAAACATAAATAATAATATAACCATTGTTATTATAGATATTGTTATAGCGATAGGACTAGATATTGTAATGTTATTATGTTTAAAAGTAACAGATTTAATTAAATCATTTTTTTTATTATATATATTACCATTAAAAGTTAAATTTTCTAATAAAGGATTTAATTTATACTCAGGTGAGTAGAAGAAAATTTCTTTTATTACATTTAAATAATATACACCACTTATTACACTAGTAAGTATAGCAACTAAAGATATAAATATATAACCGCTATCAATAGCAGCACCTAATACCATCTGTTTTGCAAAAAAACCTACAAGAGGAGGTATACCTGCAAAAGAGAATATAGTAATAACTAAACTTAAAGCTAATGTAGGATTTATATAAAAATAACCTCTTAATTGAGTAATTAATTGTATCATGGTGATCAGATTTATCATACAATTATCTTAGGACCTAAAGAATATATTTATTCTCTTCCCCTATTCATACCAACTTTTAATTTACGTATTTCACTTAAACCTTCTTCAGTAAAATGACCCTTATTTTCCATAATTTTTACAACTTTAGCAAAATCACAAAAATCTTTAAATTTTTCTCCTTGTAAAGGAAAATTAGAAAATAAAGGGAGAACTTTATCAGAAAGATCTTTAATTTTTAATATAAGAAAATCGACTTTAGCTTCACGGTGTCTTATAAATACTTTACCACAACCTCAAAAGTTAACTAAACTACCCATAAGTATTTTATCTTTACTATGTTGAGTTAATGAGTATCTAAGTTGTACCTGATATCCTATTTTTACAGTTGAAGATTTAGTTACATTAACACTAAAACATCCTTCCGCATCTGTAAAACCCACTATTCAATTAGGATCTATTTTATATTTTAATATATCCTCATCTGAACGTTCTGATCTTTCAGCTGGAACAATACCAGGAAATTTTTCTTTGATTGCAGGAGATAAACCTAAATTCATAGAAGCTCTAAGGGCAAAAATTTTTTGTAATCCTTCTATTGTTAAATGTTCTTTTTTATTAATTAAAGAAACTATTTGTAAAAATAATAAATAATCTCCTCTCTTTTTAGTTAAAAGAGGATATTTATTAAAATGGTCTATTATTACATACATGTCTTTTAAAGACTGTACAATATAATTACAAGACATTTCTTTATAATAAATATCTCCTACACCAAAATAAGCTTTTATATCTTTTAGTAGATTTAAATCTTTTTTATGTAAACCTATTTGAAAGACAGGTTGCACATTAAACCCTGTTTTTGAAGAATTACTCGGTATTAATCTTACTGTAAAATTGGATTCACCGTCAGAAAATCCTGTTAAAAATCAAGGATTTAACTGTATATTATGTAAATTGTTTAAAGTCGATGTAGAATATAATCTTATTGATAATTGATTAGATGGGATTCTGACTTGATAATTTCTTTCGAAATCCATTAGAGTATACCTTAAATGTGTAAATTTAACACATTTATGACCGTCTACTCGTTGCTCTTTTACAAATAAAGTGTTACCTTTATTTGACTTAGATCCGCGGTTGTCCATTAAACTTTCGTATATCCTTTGACTTATTACCATACATGAGTAATTAATTCATCCACAAAAATATTTTCATATTTTGCTTGGTATCATTGGCTTTAGGAGTTTCCCGGAATTTGGCCATATAACCCTTAGAGGGGAATTCCCACATCCCCAGACAGGTGAGTTATTTTTATCTAATAATTCTTTATATTCTTTATTATCACTAACGTAATTATATAAAGAAAACCCTATCGCAACTAATATAACGAAAACATTTAAATTACTAATAGAATATTGCATTAAATAGAATATAAATGCTTGAGTTGATTCTATACTAGATATACTTAAAGCTAATAAGATAAAACCTACGTGAGAAATAGTACTATAAGCAAATAGTCTTTTTATTCTAAATTGAGTTAAACCTAGAATTGTCCCTATAATTAGTGAGAATAAAGAACTAATTAATAGACCGTATGTTCAATTAAAATCTGTAAAATAATCTTTTGTATAATATACTATTTCTAATAATAATATAAATATTGAAATTTTAGCTACTATAGCTACAAAAGTTGTAACTATTGTAGGAATAGAATCATAAACATCAGGAGATCAAAAATGGAATGGAGCTGCACTTACTTTAAATAAGAACCCTATACTAAATATAAGTAAAGCAAAATTAATATAATAAGGTTTATATCAATAATCTGAACCATCGCTAATACTAGTTATAGCATATAAAGCATCTAGATTAGTAGTACCTGAGTTAGCATATAATAAGCTTGTACCTAATAAAATAAAACAGGAGCTTAATCCACCTAATAAGAAATACATTAATCCACCTGTAGTAGATAATTCTGAATTTCTGTATATAGTACTTAATAAATATAAACCATAACTTTGTAATTCTATAGAAAGGAAAACAGAAATTAAGTCACTAGTAGAAATTAAGAAAACTGCTCCACTAATAATAAATAATAATATTAAAGGATATTCTATAATTCTTAAGTGTTCTCCCATTTTATTGATAATTTTTGTTCTATAAAAAACAAATCTATTAAAAAATAATTGTGTTAATGAAGAATGTTCTGGTACCCAAACTTTTCTAGGAAAAAAACTTGTTAATTGTAATATTAATATACTTACTAAAAATATAAAAATATCGAAAATTTGTGTTATACTAGTAATATTAAGTAAACCCCCGTGTAAACCTATACCTTTACTAACCATAAATAGACTTGTTGCGCTATGTAGTATAGAATATGCTAAAGCAATTATAGCAACTCTATTAAAAAGTATTGATATATCTCGTCGTATAGTAACGGCGTTAGAAAGCAATAAAGATAATATAGATATTAAAAGCATTTTTTTTTTAATTTATTAACTTACATACATATATATAAGCAAGCCAAGAGAGAAAATCGAATTCTCATTTTTAATATATGAAATTAAAGTTTTAACCAATTAAACTACCCCGACTATTTTAATAATTAATTAAAATTTAACATTAGATTTTACATTATATATAATATGTATAATTTAATAATAATTTATTAAGTAAAAAAGGAGGGGGCTCACAGTATGCCTATACAGCTGAAGCAATAACACTTATTATTGATCCAAAACTACTAATTAAATTTCAACCTGCAAAAGCGTCAGGGTAATCACTTATTCTACGAGGCATTCCTTGTAGACCTAAGAAATGTTGAGGGAAGAATGTACTTTCACTTATGATATCATGGAATCAGAAAAACACGTTTTCCGGAATAGAACAAAAATTGAATTATTTTAACCTAAAATAATTTAAAGTATCTATCCTAATACTGTAAGCTAGTTCAGTTTAAAATCATCCACACATCTCCAGTAACTAGTTTAGAGAAAGGGTCATAGGGTAACGAAGAAACTAAACTTTTTACATAATAAATATGTATCATTTAATAATAATTTATTTTTCAGATACTTAGATAAAGTTTGACAAGTTACTTTTAAATCGACTACTACAGCTTAGCTTTTAAGGAATCATAATTTTTAATCTCTCCTGTTTTAATGTTAGTTACAGCTATTTTATAGCTAACTGATAAAAAGTAATTAGTTTCTCTTAAACGGGAGCTTTACCCTTTTTTGCTAATTTAAGATTGTTTATAATTTCATCACTTAACTTACGAGATTTAAAATTTAAATGGGTTTATGGTGAATGTTTAAACCTGTCATATGACACTTTAATAAGAGTGTATTCTGGTTTCAATCTGTCTAAATAATACTGTTCAAGTAAAGCTTTTTTATCCTCTATTTCACTGTAAGTTAATATTTCCAAAGTAAAATTATCAGATTCATATTTTAATAAAGCGTTATAAATAAGACTTTTATTAATTAATATTATTTAGGGTTATAATAAGATAAAAATCTATTATAAAAACTACCAATATAGCTTTTATTGTTTTTTTTATTAGCCCAGCGCGCACCTATAAAGGGTGCGCAGGGTTTTTATTATTATTATCTTTTAAGATTTTATCTTTATGTACTAACACATCATCGTAATAAACTACAACATTGTTGATATCTATACTAGAAACTATACTATACAACTTTAAAGTTGTATACTTTAAATTTAAGTTATTAAATTTTAGTATTTTTTGAGAAAATTTTATTTTCAAATTATAATTTAGACGCTTAAAACCAGGACAGATTATTCACTGGTTAGCCTGAAGGGTAAATCGAATACCCATCATTATCGTATGAAAATAAGGTTTTACCTTTAAACTATTCAGGCTAGACATATATATATATATATAATCTTTGTCTTAAGGGAAAATACTCTGGGTCGAACAGAGAACCTACTGTGCCACATACAGTCGCTCTACCTATTGAGCTATATCATCCTAATTATAATATATAAATATAAATCTATTATCTCGAGGCGATTCGAACACCCAATGTTAGATACCAAAAATCTATGAGTTACCCATTACTCTACGAGATATAAGGTATATACCTAAACTACCCAATAGTTATTTTACAATTAAAAGATTATAGATATTAAACAAATGTAGAGCTAAACTTAAAGTAATATATACTAAAGTTTGAAATTATGTTTATTATACAAACATAATATAATTATCTTCACTATAATAAGGATTATTTAAAAGAATTATCTTTATAAAAAAAAATAATGAAGTTTTTAATATATAGATATTAAAATTATAATATTTATATGTATATAGATGACAAGACTTGAACTTGCACAGTACTTAAACCATTCTGGCCTAAACAGAACCTGTCTACCAATTCCAGCACATCTACTAAAATTTAACTAATTTATTATGCCCGAGATAAGACTCGAACTTACAACCTAAACATCTTCAGTGTTCCGCTCAACCAATTGAGCTTCTCGAGCTTTATAATAAAATTTATAGTGGAGATATTAGGACTTGAACCTAAACAAACAACATGCAAAGTTGTTGTACTACCAAATTATACTATAACCCCTATACAACTAATCGGAATCGAACCGATAAGATTCGTTTGGAAGACGATCATTTTACCATTAAATTACAGTTGCTTAATTTTATATAATATCCGAGAAACGACTCGAACGTTCACGGTTATTCACCAACAAAGCTTAAGTTTGCACTGTCTACCAATTCCAGCACTCGGATTTATTAAAATGACGCGGGTAAAGGATTCGCACCTCTTACGTTTGATCATGAGTCAAAAATGTTACTATTACACTAACCCGCATAATAAGGCCAAAGTGACTCGAACACTTATAATTACTGTCATGAGCAGTATACTCTACCAATTAAGCTATAGCCTCTTATTTTAGCTAAAAATTATATTTAGACTAGACAGGATTCGAACCCGCGATATTAGCATTGAAAAAGCTATGACATATCCACTTGTCTACTAGTCCTTATATTAAATAAATAAAATCTATTTAATATAATATTAAAATAAAGTTGAAATAAAAAAATATTGTTACTAAAAGAATGTTAATCTAGTTTTCTACCCCTATTCATATTAGCTTTTATTTTTAAAATTCTTTTTAAACCTTCTAAAGTTAAGTGGTTACCTAATTTCATTTCCTCCACAACTTTACATCAATCGTTAAAGTCTTGAGATTTTACACCTAAAATAGGATATTTTTTTATAAAAGGAATAATTATATTATATATATCATTATATTTTGTACAAATAAAGCTACAAGTATCCCTGTTATTGTAATAACGAACAGTCCCACATCCTAAATATTTTATAAAACTCTCTAAAAGGTTTTTATCTCGAGTATGTTGAGTTAGAATAAATTCTAACTGTACTCTTGACCATATATTTGTTCTTGATTTATTAACTCTTACAAATAAAGACCCTTCTCCAGATATAAATCCTGCTAATCATCCTTCGTGAGGAATTTCCTTATTTTCGACTAAAGGACGTGATATAGGGATCACATTAGAAAATTCATTATTTAATACTTTAGATAAACCAGTATTTATGCTAGCTCTTATGCTAACAATTTCCAAAGTCCCTTCATAAGTTAAATGTTCTTTATTTTTCATTTTATTTACTATTTCTTTTCATAATAAGTAATCTGCTAATTTCTGAGTAATTAAAGGATATTTATTAAAATGAGGTATAATTACATCTAAAAGCTCATTTAACACATTAACCCTGAAACTATAAGCTTCCTCACCATTCGGCATTATACGACCTACTCCACCTAATTGTACTTGAATATAATTTAAAAGTTCTAAATCTCGTTTATGAAGTTTTAGCTCAAAAAAAGCAAGCACTTTTCAGCCTGTTTTAAATTTATAATTTTTTGTTATAGAAATATAAAAGCAACCTTTTGCATCAGTAAGACCTGTAACAAATCAAGGATTAAATTCATGTATGTAATTACATGTATGAAACCTCTTTTGATCTACGGCAAATAAACCTTTAAGAGATATTAAAGGAGTATATAGAGTTAAATTAAAGTTATTTGTATTTTTATTGATTTTCATTTTTTTTTATTTATTTTAAAATTACTTACGTAAATTAACCGTGTACCCTTCTGGTATAAATATTCCTCGCAGAGTTGTATATCATATTCCGCTCTAACCTACCCGGAACAGGAGGGAGTACGTTAGTTTAATACTCATAAGTTATATATTTCACATAACTCACTTAAAGCTTTTTACTGTCTTACTAAAATAATATACCACTTGACTACTAATCCTAAGCCCAGTACAAGTATCGCACTTGTGTCTATTGATTACAAAACAATTGCATTACTTTTATGCTAACCGAGCTAAATATAAGATACGATAAATATTCAGTTATTTATAAAATTAGTACTTAGTATCTAAAAATCTCTAGATTATTACAAACTAAGCCTATTACGTAATATTATTTTACGTATATTTAAGAAATATCTTAAGGTGAGCTTCGTGCTTATATGCTTTCAGCACTTATCTCTGACTAACTTAGCTTTTCTGCCATGCCTATGCTATACATTTACCTAAGTGAAAGTAACATCCCTGTATAATATTACTATTATACCTAAATTAATAATTGGGCACATAAACAACAGATAAACCAGAGGTTAATAAAACCGTTATTCCTTTTGGGAATAAGGCGTTGCCCAGGTTCCTTTCGTACAAGGTTAATCCTTATTATATTCTAATTCCCTCTAGAAGATAGAAACCGTACTGTCTCACGACGTACTTAACCCAGCTCATGTAACTTTTTAATCGACGAACAGTCGTACCCTACATAGTTTCTGCATCCATGAGGATAAGTTAAGCCGACATCGAGGTGCCAAACCGCGCACTCATTTTGCACACTCTTGCGCAAATTAGCCTGTTCAACTTGTTATCATAAAATTTTATTTCCATTTTTCACAAAATGGTTCAGACTATTTCTTCATTTTTTTTGATTAATTGTAATTAAACCCTAATAATTTATTATTTTCCGCTTATTCAACCTTTTATGGCAAATGCTCCAATTCTACGTTTAGATATACCCATTGAATATTCTACATTAGACTTAAGATTTCCTCTAAAATTTACTGATGATAATCCTTTATATGATGAATCTGTATTTTTTAATCCTCCTTTTCAATTAACTTTAAATAGTGCTCTATCTGCTCTATAACGTTTAGTTAATCTACCTTTAGCTTCTAATCTTATACCTCCTATGTTTTTGTATTTAATAGAATCAAATATAATATCATTATTATCTTTACTTTCAATATTATATAAATCTTTTATTGTTTCATTTAGATCTATATCTTTAACGAAAGAATTAATATTAAGATTTTTATATTTATTTTCTAAAAGATTGAAATTTACACTTTTAATTAATCTACTTCTTTCTTTTTTGTTATTTTCTTCTAAAATAATACCTTTACTTAGAATAAATTTCATTGTTTTTAAAAGACTTGTATTTTTATTTCTTAATTTTTTTCCCATTATTTCTGTAAAAATACTAGAATTATAAACAATAGATTTTAAATTAATTATGTTAAACTCTACTTTTTTATTATAAAATTTACTTATTAATAAACTTAATTTATGTAAAAATTGATCTTTAAATTTTAATTCATTAAGATTAAGTTTTAATTTACATCTTCTTATATAAACTAATTCTTTGTATAAAACATTTATAAAATATTTCCCATACAAATCTCCAGAAATACTTTTACATTTATAAAAGAAATTATTTATTTTAAATAATGATTTTCTTAGTTTAATTAATTTTTTTAATAAGACAATTCTTTCTCTATTATAAACATACACTGTAATTGTAGTTTTAGAGTTAGTATGTTTTATTTCAGGTTTACTTACAAATATTTTGTTTAAAGATAAACGTCTTTTTCTAAAAAATTTAAATTTAGATTGAATACTTTCACGATTAAAGTATAAATCAAAATAACCTTTTAATAATTTATTTAAATTTAAGTCATACACAGGAAAATTTTTAATATAATTAGAATTAAAATAATAGATATTATTAGTTCATTCTTTAAAGTCAGAAGGAAAATATTTATTTTCACCTACAAAGTTAATTTTAATATTGAACGGTATTAATTTATATTTATTATTAATATTTTTAATAAATATATTACTTTTATTTAAAAATTTTGTATCTTTTTGCATTTATTCTTTTATAGTTATAAAACTAACTTACAATAATAAAAAAAATGTTGGGTATTAATAAGAGATTATTGTTATATAACTCACTCTTAGTCGTTGAACAATTTTATTTCTTTTTTAATCCCTCGACCTAGTCCTTTTTAGTTTTAAAAAGTAAAAACCCGGGGCTGTAAGGTCGGGGACGAAAGGTTAAAATAAACTTCGCTTCAAATTTACTTATTACAATATAAGTAATTCTTGAAATTAACCCAATATATATATCAATTATTTAAAAAAATATTGAAGGACAAACATCCCTAGCGTAGCTTTTCCAATAATCCAAGACCTTTCCTTGTTGTATCTTGTGATCCAATGCCCCGCTTACGCGACTGTAAGATTTGTTGTGAATCAAACAGTAAAGCAAGATTAAGCCATTCAACTTAATAAGTATTAAACATGGTTATTAATGGTTAAAACCATAATAATTAGAATATATTATATAAATACAATATATTATTATACTCCTAATTTCTCAATAGGGAAATCTTACCTAATAACATGTATATATTTATACACAAAAATATATGATTAAATATAACAAAGTTAAAAATAATTACAAACAATAAAAATATAATAAACTTATATAATAATATAAGTTATAATTTTAGATACACCCTTTTACTCTTTAAGGGGTCTGTGCCCCACATAAACTGTCTTCTAACAACTGTTCCTTTTTAATTCAAGGTTTATAATATAATAAACAAATAAAGGTCTTTCACTTTTATCTAATCAATGAACCTTCTAAACTAAAATTTGTTTGGATTATATCCAATAATTAGTAACAGTAAAGCTGCATAGGGTCTTCTCGTCTACCTAGAGGTAAACTGTATCTGCACAGTTATTCCAATTTCACTGAGTCAATCTTAGAGACAGCTGTTGTATCGTTATATCATTCATGCAAGACCGCATTTAACGGCCAAGGCATTTCGCTACCTTAGGACCCTCACGTTAAGGCCGCCATTGACCGGGGGTTCCTTAAAAACCAAATTTTTAGAATTTAGTAGATTTCGTTAACCAGCCGGCATCGGGCAGACATCACACTCAATACTTAGATTTATCATCTTTCTGCAAAGTGCTTTGTTTTAATTAAACAGTCGTACAACATTATTTTATGCTTCTTCCTTTTTACCTGATATTAATCAGGAGAAATGAGCCCTCCTTATCCCTAAGTTACGGTAGTCAATTTGCCGAGTTCCTTTAAGATTGTTATCTCATGCGCCTTCGTATTCTCTACTAGCTTACTTGTTGTAGTTCCTAGGAACGGTTATTGTATTTTTAATACAGTATTACTAATTATTTCCTGTACACTTTCCACTTAAAAATGTTGTCATTAATAGTAATAAGAATTTTCTCATCGTTTTAACCTTCAGGTTATAAACTTAGAGGCCGTTACTTATCATAACCATAAGCTTTAGGCGAGTATTTTATAACCATAATAAAATTATAATTATAAAATTTTCTTTTTCGTTACTCATGTCACCATTCTCACTTGAGTTATAATATTATTTTTTTTATAAAAAAAAACACTAAGATTAACTCAACGTTCTGCTACCCCATAAATAATTATAATCATTTATAGACAAGGTATCGGTGTATTATTTAGATCCGTTAAATTTTCGACGCTTTTAACATTTAACAAGTGCTCTGATACGAGGTCTTTAAATTATGGCTGCTTCTAAGCCAATCTCCTTGTCGACTTAGATAAAAACCTTCTTAATTTCACTTAATAATAACTTCGGAACCTTAACTCTTGTTCTGGGCTGTTTCCCTTTTGACATACAACCTTATCATTCTATGTCCGATAATTTAAGATTCATCTTTACCATTTCGAGTCCACAAACTCACCGGTAAAATCTTTATGATCCCCCGATCTATACAAAATAAAATGTATTTTAATATACACCTTGTCTGAGATTAAGTTCTGTACCTGTAAAGATGTAACTTAAACTGCCTACTGTTATAGGTTTCGCAGAAAACCAGCTAATACAGTCACGGATTGTCTTTCACTATACTTACCATAATTCTTCGGATATCTTTGCAACGATACAGATTATCTCTTTGCCACTTCTTTAGTAAAAAGAGGGCTGAGCTGAGACTTTTCTCCCTAAATAGTATGTTTTACTATCCATTTAACAGATAATTTAATTATATGTGTGTTTTTATTAATTCTTCTTAGTTACAAGGTATGTCTTTTTTATAAGACTGTTATTTGAAACTGCTTGACTAACTGCATTTCTATGAACTCCTAATATTTTACCCACCTCTGTCATACTAGCGTATTCTGGTTTTTCTTTAGTTTTTATATTTTCAACTATAACAGAGATTCTTCTTGCTTCCGCAGCATTCTTAGTTGAGAGAGCCTTTCTTTTTAATACTTCATCACTTAATACAAAATCTCTCATTTTAGCAAGGGCCTCTGGGGTATGTTTATATCCTAAAGTTGAACCTGCTGTTTGAACGATATTATATTCAGGGTTTAGAAGATCTATAAAATATTGCTCTCTTTTTAAAACATTATCTTTATCACAGTATTCTAAAATTTCCAATATAAAATTCGAAAATCCATGCTTTAGTAAAGCCCTGTCTATAGGTCTGTTACTTTTAGCTAAAGATCCTAAACTAAAATATGTATACATTCTAACACTAATATTTATAGAACTTCCTACATATGTATTACCACTAATTTTGTTAATCCAACGGTATACACCTATTTTCCCCTGTTGTCTGCGAATATACTTAATTTATCAGTATCTGCATTATCATAAATAATAATAGGTTTAACCACATTATTTTCATTATTAATAACGGATGATGATGAATAATATCTAAAAGATAATAATCCTTTAGGTTTTAAGATTTGTAGAAATAAGTTTTTGTATGTAGCGTTAATTTAATTTTTTATTTTTTATATTAATACTTCAGATGTTATTCTTTCAATTCTATCACCAGGGTAAGGAGCTAGCCTTCTAGTGGCCCGAGTACCTTTCTACGATGTACCTCGCTTGTAGCGCATACGGGTATCTACTAAACATAACTACTCGTCTATTTATAAATAAAAATAGTTTTATTTAAAGTGATGAAGTATAAACATAGGTACTGTTATAGACCACGTAAAATATAAATTCTGGATCAACTGAACGTTAAATAATGAACCTTATTGGCGATATTATCGCAATATGGAACATCACACATATAATTATATTATCCTGCAATGTTTCCATTGAGGCTTGACTATATCTTAAGCATTATTTATATAACGCTAATCACCTTATAGTCGATGAACCTTTTTCCATATAAGATGGAACTTGGCTGCGGATTACCTATAGATTTTATCGATCAATATTTATTTTACCTTACCGCGAGTCATTACCTGCGCCCCTAATTATATTACTACACTAGGTTGGTTAATATTGCTTTAAGGCTTTCCCGTCAATTTGATGATATAATGCAGGAGGTTCACTCCCACAAGGGCTATAACAAAGGCTCAATTTTGTTTTTTACCCGTTCGGACCTTTATAGTCCTGATTATGGTAAGATCACTGTACTTCGGGTCTAATTTTAGATACTATTCATTATTTTCATGATCGGTTTAACTACGCTTATTAATTAGCTCGCATCTAAAATTAACTTGGTGACCCATTATGCAAAAGGTACGCTCTTGCTTTCGCTCGAGCTGCTTATAAAACTACTAATTCTACTTACTTTTCCCTCACGGTACTATTTCACTATCGCTTATGTATTATATTTAGTCTTTGAGGAAGGTTCCCCATTTTATTCAAACAACTTTAAAGTCATTTTACTTATTATTTAGACTTATCTATTTTTGCTCACGCTAATCATAGAATCTCTTTTGATTTCTTTTCCTGAAGCTAATAAGATAATTCAATTCGCTTCGTTTATTATCTGATTTCTCTTAGAGTTTATTATCCTAATTAATGGGATAAATATAAATCTCTTTAATACATAGCTAGTATTTCCTAATAGTCTCTTTATATACTTACATATATTTATGTATAAATTTTTATTACGTATCGATTATATTTCTATAAAGTTTTTGTTTTCGGAATGCAAAGAATCGAACTTAGTGTCTCTCTGACCCAAACAGAGCGCCGCACCAATTTGGCTTCATTCCGTATAAAATATACTATTAGATATATATATATATTTTCCAGAGAATATCCGATTCGAACGGATGTAATTAAAAATAATTAAATAAAACTCAAGCTTACCACTTTAAACCTCTCAGTCAATTCTCTTACAGATTATAATAATTCCTCAGCGAATTGAACGCTGATAATACTTTTATCAAAAGTACACTTTACCATTAAGTTAAGGAATTTATTATAAAAATTGGTTATTTATATTATATAAGGGATAAGTGATTCGAACACTCAACCTACTGTGTGTAAAACAGTCGCTCTACCATTGAGCCAATCCCTTTTATATATTAGTATATATATATTTAATATATATATATATATTAATTTTTTTGTTTTATTGTTATAACAATAGCTCCTACCATTGCGAGTAATAATATAAAACCTGTAATAATCAATCACATATTATAATTAGTATACATAACATTTCCTATACTAGAAATATGACTAAATTCTGTTAAATTTCCATCTCATGTTTTACTTGTAACAAATAATGGATCATTATTATTTATATGAATATACATATCTGAAGAAGGATCATTAATTTTATTTAATGAAACATTATATAAGATTTTATTTAAAAAATTCTTACTATTATTTAAAACTGCAATATCATAAGGTAATATTTGAAATAATGGGTAATTAAATAAAATAGCTACACATATAGCTAAAGGTATACTATTACTTGTATGACTTTGTAATTCACTCATTCTAATATTTATTAACATTAAAATAAATATGAATAATATAGATACAGCACCTATATATACAACTAGATAAGATATACCTAAGAAACTTAAACCTATTATTAATAAGTAAGAAGCTATTCCTCCAAATAATCCTATTAAAAATAATAAAGATATAACAGGATTTTTACTTATAATAACAAATATACCTGATAAAATTACTAATACACTTATAATATCTAATACTTCACTTTTATACCCATTTGTAAAATTTTCACTAATAATAAATAAATTATTCATTTATAATTTTTAACACATAATACCTAAATTTATAGGTAAATAATTACATTTATATTAAAATGTATTTTTATCCAAGAGTACCCCGACTCGAACAGAGAAGATTGAGGTTGAAGCTCAACATTTTACCATTAAATTATACTCTTTTCGGAAAAGAGGTGATTCGAACACCTAAGTGTATAAACACAATACATAGCAAGTACCTTACCCTACCAATGGAAACTTTTCCTAATACGAATTAGAACGGATTCGAACCGATATCTCCTTTCGTGACAGGAAAGTTCTTTACCAATTAAGTTACTAATTCTTTTTAATATATTTAACTAGGATCTGCCAGATTCGAACTGACAATTTGGCGATTAAAAGTCACATGTACTACCATTATACAAAGATCCCTTACCTAGTTATAATTATAACTTGATAATTATAATAAAATAAACTAAATTAAATAGATTTATCTATTATTTGAACTTGAAGTTCCAGTTAATGAATAATCATTAGATTGTGGATTATTAGGTGCATTATTTTTATTATGAACCTCAATAATATATAGAAATATATAAAAATAATCAAACAACATCAACAAAATGTCAGTATAAAATTCCAGCTTCGAATCCTAAATGGTGATTATCTGTTAAATGATAAGCATATATTCTTCATAAAGCTATTGATAGGAAAATTGTACCAACTATAACGTGTACACCGTGGAATCCTGTACCAAAGAAGAAACATGTACCGAAAGCACCATCACTAATAGTAAATGATGAAACATTATATTCTAAACCTTGGAATCCTGTGAATATTACAGCTAATAAAACAGTAAATATAGATCCATATAAAGCTCCTTTTCTTTTACCTTGAATTAAAGAGTGATGTGCGTAAGTCACAGTTGCACCACTAGATAATAATATTACTGTATTTAATAAAGGTAATTCAAAAGGGTTAACAGGTTCTATACCTAAAGGTGGTCATTGAGCCCCTATTTCAACTGTAGGTGTTAAAGCACTATGAAAGAAAGCTCAGAAAATAGCTAAGAAAAATAATCCTTCAGAAACTATAAATAATATAACTCCTAGATTTAATCCTTTTTGTACAGCTAAGGTGTGGTCTCCTAAAAAAGTACTTTCACTTATGATATCACGGAATCAGAAAAACATAGAAGATACTAATGAAAATACACCTAAATACACAAATATATAAGCATTAGTAAAGTTATGCATAGATAAAGCAGCAGATGTAGTTAATGTATATAAAGATATACAAGTATAAAGAGGTCAAGGTGAAGGTGAAACTAAATGAAAAGGATGATCTTGAAAATTACTTCTTACTAATTTAGTCATTTTTTTTTTTTGAATAATTAAATATAAAAATTATACATATTTATAATAGTCAGAAAATACATATTATACCCTTCTAAAATGAATCGAACATTTATCCTGATTAATCTATTTACCGGAAATTTAATTAGATTAAATAAAACAAATTAGGACTTCATATTCCGTCTCCAGAGTGATTCGAACACCCATAAGCAGTATTAACAGTACTGTGCTCTACCATTGAGCTATAGAGACTTAAGGGGTACGCAAGCTACCATAAATTGGCTTTTTGATATTTTCCTTCCCCTCTGTATAACACTATATTTACCTTTTTATACCTATCTGAAAATTTTCATAAATGTACTATAAAACCCCTTTATCATCAAGATGCTACCCCATACTAAATCAAAATTCAAAAGATTTACATCTATTTTCTAACAACCCTCCGCATCTGTAAAACCTCAGAATCATTCAATAAACTCAGTAGACAGAATAATATTTTTAGTGCTTGTTGGTTTTTTCATTTTTAATTTTTTTAAATGAAAAAATAAAAATGTAACCTGCACTACTTCATTAAAAAAAGCTAAGCTAAAACTAAATTTAGGTACGTTGGATTTTAAAGAACACCGCATAGGATTTTCCCTTTTGACATACAACCTTATAATTTTAAATAGAATAAACACCTAAATCTATAGGTAAATAATTACATTTATATTAAAATGTATTTTTAATAAAGAGTGTCAGAACTTAAACCCAAATATTTTACCTAATATGTACCTTATGCACTCTTTATCTTTTAAAAAGATAGGTACTGAAGGACTGATATTAATAGTATCATGCTATACCGTAGAGCTATAGAAGGTTAAATAATAAAATTAGGAGACAAGAGATTCGAACTCTTAAAGCCGATGTAGCTATTGAGTTTACAGCTCAACCCTTCTTACCAATAAAGGAACCCTCCTTAATGTATAATATATAAATTATACATAGCTTATAAAGTTAAAGTTTTAATTAGCTCCGTGCAACTTCCACTACACGAACCGTATTTCGACTTAACACTAATCAGAGTTATGCACATGAAGAATCTTATTGTAACATCTAAATCCTATTATTTACTTACTTACAACAAGAAAGCAAACTTATTGCACGCACTCCTTTCAGCATGCGACGAGTGGTTAGTACCAATCCGAGATATTATTCACCGTGACATGGTGATTCACGATTACTAGTAATTACTTATTCATGTAGTCGAGTTTCAGACTACAATCCTTATCCTATTTTATCCTATTTTTTGAGATTAGCTTAAATTCGCATTTTCGCATCTCTTTGTCTAGGAATATGTGGCACGTCTATAGCCCACAATATAAAGGCCATGATGACTTGTCTTTGGCCCTACTATTTTATCGGTATGGTGATAAAAGCAGCTTTATAAAAAAAAATATATAAATAAAGCAAGGGTTTTCGTTAATTACATGGCCGAAGCCATAGTTTCACAACATTAACTGGAAACAGCCGTGCAACACTCGTTATATTTATAATATAAATATTATAAATACAATTCTAATTGTGGTAAGGTTTTTCGTGGATCATCGAATTAAATAACATACTTCACTACTGATGTCAGAAACGGTCTAGTGATTTCAGTTTCCGTGTTGCCACGTTACTCTTGAGGTGAAATGCTTACATTTTCATTTATAGACTAAGTATAACCTAACCTATGACATTCATCATTTTCTGCTAAGACTACTAGGGTATCTAATCCTATTCGTGTTCTAAGCCTTCGTCCTTCAACGTCAGTTTTTACATAAAAGGTTGCTTTCGCCTTTACCAGTCCCTTATTAGGTATAAAAGTATTTCATCTCTATTCCACAAGTACGACCTTCTTATATTAAACTCTAGATAGAAATTGTTCCTTTCCAGGCAAATTTCTTCCGTCTGGGTACCCTTTAAACCTATTAAAAATGAGTAACACTAGTCTCTTACGTATTACCGCGACTGCTGGCACGTAATTAGTCAAGACATAAATATATATAGTCATTATAATTTATATATTTAGAATTTTATTCGATAATCGATTTAACCATCATTTCACTCTAATTCTTACTATTACTTAGTAAGATAGGCCATTCCTCCAAGTTGCCAGTTCAGCCGTTAGGCCATTGACCAATATTCCCCACTGCTGTACTCACTTGTATTGGGTTTTTTTCAGCCCCAATGTGGTCGATCAACCATTTCAGTTTCGACTAAGAGAATTTTGGGCTAGTTAAGCCATTACCTTAACAACTACCTATCTCTATGATTTATCTAATCATCTTAAAGCGGAATAACCTTTGTTAATATAAGGGATTTCCCCTTGCTTTAAGGTAGGTTGATAATCAAATACTCACCTGTTCACCACTTTTAATAAAATTATTAGTTAAATTAAACGTTCGATTAGCATGTGTCAAGCATTTGGACAGTGTTCAATCAGAGCCATCACCAAACTCATCTATTATGATGTAATTTTTTAATCAATTACATCACTTAAAGGTTTAAACTAATTTTTTTATTTAGGATAAATATAAGCTATATCTAGTTAAATATTTCTTTCTATAAAAAAGTTATATATAAGATTGTATGTTCGCAATATAATTATATTATTTAATACTGAATTATTTATTAATATATTGGTATTTTCTATTTAAAACTTAAAACTTTAATTTAAAATATACATATATAAACTATAGACTTTCCTTTATTATCCCTAAAAATTTATTTTTTTTTAATTAATGTAAATCTAATCCATCTTTTATATAAGAAGAAGTTAGAACTGCAAAAACTTGAGCTTGTATAAATGCTATACCTATTTCTAGTCCAGAGAAAGCTATAATAAATGTTAAAGGTAATAACCCTAAAAAGAAGAATATTATACCTGAAGACATTATATTGTAAGTAAAACCAGCTAAAATATGAAGTAACATGTGACCACTCATTCGTACACAAATTAATCCTTAAAATAAATTATTTAGTTATCTTTAACTATTTTAAATAAATATAAACCTTTAAAAGGTTTAGTTCTATTTTCTTTTAGATATAAAGATATACTAGGTTGACGATATCCTAACGCTTTAGCTGCTGTACCTATAGAAGGATATATTGTAATTTCCTTAGTTTCTATATTAGTTACTTCTAATTTTATAGAAGTTTTTTGAGCTTTAGGTATATAATTTGTTCCTTCTTCAGATAACAATTTAAAAGTATATCTATCTAAAACAGGTTTATCTTGGTTTAAATAAACATAGTTCTCAATATATCTTTTATCTATATTTAAAGCACGAGCAGCAGCTCTTATAGCATGATATTTAGTAGAAGTATTAGTTTTTAAATCAGTTACTTCAATTTCAATTCTATTAAGCTGAGCTTCGGATAATTTATTTAAATATTCTGGTAATTCTATTCTTTTTTGAGCTGCAAGACGCATAATTTCTATTGTTGCCTCAGAATGTTTTCAACCTGAACCTCTATCTGGGCTACCAGGTGTATTAAGTATATTATATTCAGGAGAATATACTTCAAAGTAGTGTTTTTCTCTTGACATTAAATTCTCAATGTTACAAAATTCTAATATAGTTAAACTAAAATTTTTATACCCGTATTTTAACAATGCAGTACATATTGGCATACTAGTTTCATTTAACAATCTATTTACATTATAATATTCTAATAATCTTCGTCTTAAATCTACAGAACTTCCTACATATCTTTTACCGTTTAGTTGGTTTGTTCACATGTAAATTCCAGATTTACCTTTAATAGTTTTAAGGATATCTGGTTTATTTTCATCTGCGTTAGGAAAAACAATTGAATTTGAAGATAAATTTATATTTGATGTTGAAAAAGATCTAGTATTTATTGGTCTTCAATTATATGAAGTCAATTTAATTAAACCATGTTGTCTTGTATTATTACAATAAGATTTATTATATTTTATATTTTTATATTTACTAATTAGTATATTTGTATCTGATAATAAAAACCGTTCACAAATTTATCCTTTCTTTAAAGGTATAACATTTAAATTATAAATATTATCCTTTCTTTAAAGGGTAAAAAAAAAATAGATTTATTCCATAGAATACATAATTAAGGATAGGCTATTGTGATATCTTTAATCTTGAATTACTTAGTTTCTTCCAAGAACCGGCTTTCCCGGCGACTAGAGTACACCTTACAATAATAACTATTATTATTGAAGAACCGTCTACTCGTTGCTCTTTTACAAATAAAGTGTTACCTTTATTTGATTTAGATCCGCGATTACCCATTCCTATTGCTAGAATCTCTAATGATATTACTATACCCACAGTGATTAACTGGGCCACTTAAAAAGTTTCCTTTAAAAGTTTAGTTATTAGAGCTTTAGGGCTTCCCCGGAATTTGGCTCTTTAAACACAATAAGTGAGAGACCTATACTCACATTATGTTAGCTGCTAATCTTAGACCTAAAGAAACATTACGTGCTAAGTAAGATATAAATTCTATTAACACTAATAAAGGTACTAAAGGTAATGGACAACCAGCTGGAACTAATAGAGAAAAGAACTCTAACCCGTGTTTTTGGAAACCTAATATTGTAGCCCCTAAAACTATACTAAAACTAAGTGAGAATGTTAATATAAAATGGCTTGTTGAAGCAAAACTATAAGGTACCATTCCAATTAAATTATTTATTAATATGAAAATAAATAAAGTGTAAATAAATGGGAAATAAATTTGACCATTTCTTGGATTTATTTGGTTTGTCACTATACTGTGTATAGTAGCGTATAAAGATTCTTGACCTATTGATCACCCATTGCTTACTAATTTATTATAATTAGTACTTAATAAATTTAAAGCTAATATAATAAATAGAGCTATTGTTAAATAAAATCCTATGTTTGTTAAAGAAATATGTAAATTTCCTAATATAGGAGCGTCTATACTTAATAAATCTCTTATTTCAAATTGACTTAGAGGACTAAGTATTTCAAAATTCACTGTGTTTATGCTTAAAGTATTCATAGTACTTTAAGCTATATTATATATCTTGAAAAATCCTTTATAATATTTTATATTATAATCATTATAATTTAATATAAATATTAAATTATTTGTTATCAAATAGTTTTGATATAAATGTACGTGATAAGAATAAACGTACAAATCTAGGTAATATATATTTAGATGAAATATATAAAATTATAGTAATTACAGCAAAAGCAAATACTACTTCATTTAAAAAATAAAAAGGTACTAATTGAGGCATTGTTTTTTTTGTTAATAATATTAAATACTTTAGTATTAACGATAATTTTTTAATTAAAACTTTTTATGATAATATATTAATAAAACTCTTTAAGAGTAATATATTAGACCTGTAACAGAATAATGTAAACCGTCTAAAATAAAGCTAGGGTATATACCGAATATAACAGTAAAGGCAATTAATATAAATAGTAAAGTAAACTCTCTTTTTGTTAGATCGCTTACGTTTTCTTTGAAATATTTACTGTATGTACCTCCAAACCCAATACGGTTAAACATGTACATAGTGTAAGCAGCAGAAAAAACTATTGAAGAGCTAGCGAATAGCCCTAAAAGAGGTAATCTTTCGAGAGAACCGTATAGAGACATAAATTCACCTGCAAAATTTAGTGTTAAAGGTACACCACAATTTCCTAAACATAATATAAAAAATAATATAGAGAATAATGGCATAACTTGAGCTATACCTTTATAAAAATAAATAGCTCTAGTACCTGATCTATCGTATAGTATACCTCCTGCACATATAAATAGACCACTTGAAACGAATCCGTGACCTAAACCTAAAAGTATACTACCTTCAATACCTTGAACTGTATTACTGAATACTCCTATTAAATAAACAGCTGCATGAGACACAGAACTATATGCAATTAATTCTTTAATATCTGTAGTTCTTAATGTACTAAAACTAGCGTAAATTATTGTAATAACTCCTATAACATAAACTATGTAAGTAAAATCTATAGTAGCTTTAGGTAATATCGGTAAAATTAATCTAAATATACCATATAAACTAGTTTTTAAAACAATAGCTGCCAATACTATACTACCCCCTAAAGGAGATTCAACGTGAGCTTTTAATAATCAGTTATTTAAAAATATAGTAGGAGTTTTTACTGCGAATGATAAGAAGATACCTCCAAATAAGAATAATTGTGTTACATAATCAAAATTAGTTTTGAATAATGCATCAAAATCTGTAGTTCCCATTATAGAAGTTATAGCTAAGATACCTAATAATAAGAATAAAGATCCTCATACGTTCACAACTTAATGTGTTTTACTTTAATTTAGGGTTACTTCAATTTATATCGGCTAACCGACAAGTCTAATAATTTTTATAATTTTCTAAATAAATTCATATTCAATTTTAAAGATTGAATTTTTGATAACCCTTCTTCAGTTAAATGTTCTTTATTGTGTATTAAGTTAGCTATTAACTTAAAATCATTAAAGTCTAACGATTTAACTCCTTTAATTGGATATTTATCAAATAACGGAATTATTTTATCAAAAATATCTTGGAAATTTGTTACTACAAAATATACAGCGGATTGATTCAATAATAATTCTAATTTTCCACAATTTAAAGTAGTTATTAATACTTTCATTAGTTCAATATCTCTACTATGTTGAACAATATGGAATTTTAATACTACAGATTTACCTGTTTTAGTAGTGGATGAATTACGAATTGAAACATGAAAACATCCATCACCACTAGCTAAACCTGCTATTCAATTAGGATCTACATTATTTATTTTTGGTAAAGAAGGTCTAGAATACGGTTTAATATCAGGAAAAATAAATTTTAATTCTTCTGATAAACCTAAATTCATAGTAGCTCTTATAGAGATAACTTTTTTTAATCCTTCTTTATTTAAATGTTCCTTATTTTTTATTAGTATAATTGCATTTTTAAATAATGTATAATCAGCTCATTTTTGACTTAGTAATGGAAATTTATCAAAATGAGATATTATTGTATCTAAATCTTTTAAAGATTTAACTGTATATTGTAAAGTAGTATTACCGTGGTTTGTTATTGTCCCCACTCCAAAATAATCTTTAACTTGAGATAATAAATCATGATCTTTTTTATGTAAAGTAATTTTAAATATAGCTTGGATTTGGAATCCCATTTTATATTTATCATTTTTAAAAAAACCTAACATAAAACATCCTTCTGCTTCAACTAATCCTGTTATAAATCAAGGATTTAAAGTTAATTTAGAAGACATAGATCTTTTTATTGTATTATTTATAATTATACTTTTATTAGAATCTGAATAAATTTTTCTGCCTAAAACTGGTTTCCCAGCGACTAGAGTACACCTTACAAAATCTAAACTTCTAGAAATTGAAGAACCATCTACTCGTTGCTCTTTTACACCCTTTAAAGGATGACTTAGAACCGCGATTACCCACATATCTGTTATATTATATAACTTTTCAAGATTGAAAACTAGTGATTTTACCATACCCATGGTGATTAGCCAGGCGGGTAATAAAATTTCTTTTATTACTTTGGTTACTAGAGTTTTAGGGCTTCCCCGGTGTTTGGCTCTTTTACACTTAAGGATAAATGTATATAAGAAAATATAAAAACTAGCTCTTACTTTATTACTAGATCCAAATAAACCTATTAATAAAAATAAAGGTGGTAATGTACTTTCAAAAAAAATATAGAATAATAAAATATCTAAAACTAAAAATATAGCTAGTAATAATGTTTCTAATAATAACATTATTATTAAGTAAGATTTTATATTTTCAGTGATTGAATTTCAATTAGCTAATATGGCTATAGGCATTATTATTGTTGTTAATAATACAAAATATATTGATAAACCGTCCACTCCTAAATAAATGTCAAAGAAACTTAAATTATAATGTTCTTGTACAAATTGGTATTGATTGTTACTATAATCATATAATATATATACAACTAAAGATATAACTAAATTTACAATAGATGTAATTAAAGCAATATTTTTATAATATGTAGTACTTACTACATTATTTTCGTAAGAAATAGTTCCTGCAATAAAGAAAATACCTATTAAAGGTACTAATAATAAAAAAGATAATAACATTCTTTTTTATTTTTATAGTATATAAGTTGTCCTAAAATATTAAATTTAACTGTAAAAATATACACCATATATAAGAAATCTTATGGTTAAAAATATATGTATAAATACTTATATATTAAAGTAAATTAATATTGATAGGGAATAGAATAAAGTTATACATTATAGCAGGGATTAAAATAATAATTGCAAAAATAACAGGTAATAACACTGTTCAACAGAATCCCATTAATTGATCAAAACGAATTCTCGGGAAAGAAGCTCTTGTTCAAATAAATACAAAAATCATGAAAGAACTTTTAATTCCTAAAGTTAAACCATAAATTAATCCTTCTAAAATAGGACTATTATTTATAATATTACTAATTAAATTTTCTGTTCCATAAAAATAGAAAATTGTATCTATAAGAGAACTACCTAAAGTTAAATATCCTCCTAAAAATAATACACTTGTTAATATACACATTAAAACCATACTTCCGTATTCAGCTAAGAAAAAGAATACGAATACTACAGCTGCGTGTTCTGTCATAAATCCACTAACAAGTTCTGATTCCAAAATTTAATAAACTGTACTAAGCAATAGGTTTAAACTTAAATTTATTTTTGTAAACTAAATTATTATTCAAATATTTACCTACTGTAACTTTGGATATATTTAAATGTTTAGCTAGTTCAACATTATTAATAAATTTATATAATAAATTATCTTCTAAGTCAAAGATTCCCACTCCATTCTCGTATTTACTTTGTTTTAAAGCTATATTTTTTTTAGCTTCTTCACTATGTTTTCTTCCGAACATAGGATTTAATTCCCCTGGTTTACTAATTAAAGATAAAGCTTCTTTAGTATGATTTTTTCCAAACATAGGATGATTTTTTTTATCCGTGTAAAATTCTTTCATTTTTAATTTAGCTTCCTATGTATGCTTATACCCGATAAGACTAACAGCCTCAGTTTTTATATTATAAAGCTCAGTTATATCGAAAAATTTAATATATCTAGTTTCTAGATCTGTTAATCCTTTGTTACTTAATACTTTACTTCCGTAAGTAAAATATTCATATATTACAAAGTGAAACTTATCTAAACCATATTTTACAAAAGCTTTTTGAAGATTAATATTAGATTTTTTATTATTTAAATGTTCATTAAGTCTTACAAAAAAGTCTTTAGCACTACCAATATATTGTTTATTATTAACAGTATTAATAAAATAATAAATTCCACTTTTATTTTGTAGTATATTTCTTTGAGATATAATATAATTTTTATCTGCTAATTGAGTTAATGTTAATAAAGCTACAGGGTTTAATTCTGTTTCAGGGTTAAAATCTAAATTTGAAGGTTTAGATGAATAAAGTCTAATCTGTGAAGATATTGGCGTTTTAAATAAATAAAAATTTTGCATTTGTTAATTTTGTTTAGTTTATATTAAATACTTTAGTATTAACGATAATTTTTTAATTAAAACTTTTTATGGATGGAGTTTTTGGCCGCAACATTGAATTTAAAGATAAGTTAGATTTGAAGGGAAATAAAGACTTAGTTTTACTTGTAAGTTTAATAAATTTAAATATTATCTTATATTTTCATATAAGTTTGGACTATATCTTATTTAATATACTTAAATATTAAATGATCACGTTTAGTCTCTGAAGATTTATTAAATCCTGCTGATTACCATGTGAATTAATATTTACAAGGTTTTCCAGCAATATGTGATCTTTAAAGAGACCAAATCTATCAACTAGCCTCTGCTAAATCAAAGGGAGCTCTATTAGTTTCTGCAACAGAACTTATAAAAAATATAATAAATATAGGCAATAAAGGTAATATAAATCATACAGCTCTTTGTGATTCCATATTAACTGTTAAATTTAAACTACCAGTTACGAATATTACTAATAATATAGTAGAACTTATAACTAATTCATAACTAATTAATTGAGCAGTACTTCTTAAAGAACCTAAGAAAGCATATTTGCTATTAGCACTTCAACCAGCTAATAATATACCATATGTAGATAGAGAAGATACAGCTAATAAATATAATATACCTAGATTGAAATCACTAATTGCTAATCCAGGACCATAAGGTATAACACCATAACCTAATAATGAGAAGACTAAAGTTATAACAGGACCTAAAAAAAATAAGATCATATTAGCTTGAGTAGGTGCAACAAATTCTTTTATAAGAAGTTTTAAGGCATCAGCAAAAGCTTGTAATAATCCATAGTACCCTACAGCATTAGGACCTAATCTTCTTTGCATACTGGCCATTGTTTTTCTTTCTGCTACTGTTACATATGCTACAGCAAGTAATGCAGGAACAAGTATTAAAACAACCTCTAAAATAGACATTAAAGTGGGGAAATATAACATTTATTAAATTTATTAAATTTATTTTATATAATTTGATAATAATACAATATATTATAATCATAATAAAATAGGTTTTATTATTATTTTAGAATTGAACTAAATAAAAAAAATTATCTTTTTTCTTTACCTTTAAGCTAATAATATATATGTATGTATATATAAATACACATATAAATATAAATATAAATTATTTATTACATTTATCTCTACTTAAAATTTTATAAATTATTATAAATTAACAACATTTGATTGTAAAGGTAAACTTACAAATGCGTGAGGTTTAGGTGGAGAAGTTAAAGCTCATTCTAAACTAGGGTAATTTCTATTTAATAAAGATTGTAAAACATCAGTAAAGTATTGTGGTGTTGATCATGGGAATCTAGTTGCTGGGCTGTTATCTACTAATTGTTTGTAAACAATGTATAAGAATACAGCTGAAGCAACAACACTTATTATTGATCCAAAACTACTAATTAAATTTCAACCTGCAAAAGCGTCAGGGTAATCACTTATTCTACGAGGCATTCCTTGTAGACCTAAGAAATGTTGAGGGAAGAATGTTAAATTAACCCCTATGAATAAAATTCAGAAATGAACTTTAGCTAATAACATATTATAGTTTAAACCTAATACTTTTGGTATTCAGAAGTATCATCCGCTAAATAATGCAAATACTGCTCCCATACTTAAAACGTAATGGAAATGAGCAACTACGTAGTAAGTATCGTGGAATGCTGTATCAAGTGCAGCATTAGCTAAAAGAACTCCACTTACGAATAAAAATTCATTAATCATTTAATCTTTCATAACTAAATATATAATCACCATATGCAGCATTTAATTGAGCATGTTTTTTTATAGTAGTATGATTTATATTTAAAGCTCTTTGTGCGTCTGTTACTCCATCATATTTACGTATAAACTTTTTATTTGTGTCATATACAAATACTGCTTTTCTAATATGACTGTTATTATTTATATCTAATATTAAAGAATCTGATTCTTTAGAAGTTCAATCAATTATATTAGGAGTATCAGTTATATTATAAGGTAAGTTAGTAAAGTATCATTCTCCTCTAAATATAGTTAGTTCTTTTATACAACTAACTATTGTAGGGTGATTAGATTTAATTAACTTAGCTAAAGTAAATACAGAAGGGAAAATAACTAACAATTCTTTAAATGAATTATAAATATAAACAGGGTAAGCTGACTGAGCTTCTATCATTCTTACCTTACTTTCAGTAGAATGACTTTTATTATAAAAAGGATTATTTTCACCTGTTAAAGCTTTTGCTATTAAACTTTTAGTTATATCACTATGTACTCTATTTTTTGCTAATTGAGCTAAGAGTTCTTTAGTTTCTTCTGTGTGTTTATAACCTAAAGAAGAATAACCTTGTTTTAATACATTATAATAAGGAGCTACTGATGTTATAAAGTAAGTTTCTCTAATTGTTAAAGATTCGACTTCTACATATTCTAATATTAATAAAGTAAAATTAGATTGATCATATTTTAATAAAGCTTTTACAATTGGCATATTGATATTTTGTCTGCCTTTTAAAAAGGTATTGTTAAGATAATTTTTCATTCTAGAGGCTAAATTAATAGAACTTCCTACATAAGAATGACCATTTATTTTATTTATTAAACAATATACACCTGATTTATCTTTTTGTTCTTTTAAAATTTGAGTTCTATTTTCTTTAAAATTCTCGTATAAGACTAAAGGTTTTAAATCTTTAGTATTGTCTTCTTTTATAAAATCAGAAGTAGAATAATGACGAATAATACTATTGTGTTTATATAAATGAGTATTATAAAATGATAAATGAATTAATGAATTTTTATTACACGGACTATATCTTCATGCAACGTAGTTGCACGGATCACGTTTAGTCTCTGAGGTACCTACTGGGATAGTTTTATCTATCTTTTGGTTACCTGCTGATTGTTCAAAATTATACATTTTCACTGAATTTAAATAAAATCCTAGTAGTATAATTGTCAGAAGTTCCCAGCATATGGTGATCTTTAAAGGGAGAGCTAAGTGGATTATTAACCCTCCTATTGTAAACATGAATACGAAACCTAAAGCAAATAACATAGAAGGTGTTAATTTAATAGAACCTCCATAACAAGTAGCTAATCATGAGAATATTTTAATACCAGTAGGTACCGCAATAATTAATGTAGCTGCTGTGAAGTAAGCTCTTGTATCAACATCTAAACCTACAGTGTACATGTGATGCAAAACCGTTAATAAATATTTTAGATTTACCCATACTATTATGTATGCTTCTTTCACAAGAAGTGTCGGACTATATCTTCATCTTTAAGCTTTTCCTGTTTTATTTGTCCTACTATTACTTAAATTAATTTGTTTTTGTAAAGTTCTTATTTGTGATAGTCCTTCTTCAGTTAAATGTAATTTATTAGACACTTGGTTATGAATAGTTAATCATTTTTCAAAAGAAAAAGCTTTTTTAGTTTGTAGTGGAAATAATTTAAAGTATGCTATTATATTATTCATTGATTTAAAACCAGTAACTGTGTAACGATAAACATTATCAGTACCAGATCTTAATGTTACTTTACCTAATCCAAATAGTTCGGATACTTTATTTAATATAACACTATCTTTTTGATCTAATATATAACGCATTCTTATAACATGACCTAATGTATATCTAGAATTTGCTGTAATAGATACATTAAAACATCCTTCAGCATCAGTAAAACCTGATAATCAGGCATCCTGCAATGTAACCATAGCAGGAGCATTATTTAACTTTATAGTTTCATTACCAAAACGGTTATTTAAAGCATTAACTCATTTAGCTAATTGTTCAATTCTATGATTTTGGGCTAAATTTCCATTAAATAAAAAAGCTAAAAGTAAAATATGTGAAGGGTTATCAACCATTCATCTATAAAAATCATTATCTTTACCACTTTTTCCTTGAGGAAAATGTTTAACAACACCAATGTTAAATTTAAATTGTAATTTATAAAGTATATCACTTTCTTTCTGAGTAAGAACAAAACGAACTCTTTTACCTTCATCGTAGGTTTGAATAGCTCCATCACCTTCTGCGAATCCAATAAATCAAGTTAATCATTCATCTGAAAGAGGATCTTTATTTTCAAATAAAGTATTATAATAAGCATGAAACGCGGAAAATTTAAAAGATGTTTCGCGTGTAGTCTCTGAAACGCTCTGTTTGTTATCATTAAAAGAATACAGGGACAGATTGTCTGCTGATTGAGTATAGCTAATTAGATTTTTACCATACAAGGTACTAATTAGCACTAAACTGTTCCAGCATATAGCGAAATTAATTATAATCCCTATATCACTATAAGGTGAAGCCATCTTTACTCAACTTCAAACTATAAATCCTAATATACCAATAGACATCATAGCGTAAACCATACCTATGTAACCAAACACAGATTTACTAGAGTTAGCAGAAATAGTTGTACTAATAATTCCAAACCCTGGAATAATTAATATATAAACCTCTGGGTGACCAAAGAATCAGAATAAATGTTGGTATAAGATAGGATCTCCTCCTCCTGCTGTTTCGAAGAAAGAAGTGTTAAAATTTCTATCAGTTAAAACCATAGTAATTCCACCAGCTAACACAGGTAAAGAAAGTAATAATAAAACAGCTGTAATAAGAACAGCTCATCCAAATAAAGCTAATTTATGTAATTTTATACCTGGTGTTCTCATATTTATTACAGTTGTAATAAAATTAATAGCACCTAATAAACTACTTACCCCTGATAAATGAAGAGCAAATATAGCTAGATCTACACTTGGTCCACTGTGACTTTGAACTCCTGATAATGGAGGATAACTTTTTTGTATTTATAACCTCATATTTTAATAAAAATACTATCGTTATTTCCACCACTCTCATGGTGGGTTGGACTATACCTTCATCCAAATAATTATAACTTTTGATCTATTTTCTAGTATTAATAATATTAAAGTTTTCATTTAATCTAATTTTTCTTCAAGCTCTAACATTTTCTCTTATTTTACTTAATTTATCAAAATCACCTTTATGTTTTACATAAGATCTTGCTCAAATTCTAAATTCAACAGCTTTCATTCCTTTCATAGTATTACTATAATAATCTATTATATTAGATACTGCGCGTGAATTAGTAGTTACTACTGTGTAATGTGTTACTTTTTTTGCAAAATTTATACCTAAAATAAAAGATATAGACTTTAAAACAATTGGGTCTAATTTTTGAGTTATTTCGAAAGCATGAACTATTCTCTTAGAATCCTTACTTACTAAGTAGAAACTTCCTTCCGCTTCTGTAAAACCTATAAGTCAATGTTTACTCATCACTCGTTTAGCTTCATAAGTATCATTAACTTCATTGTTTACTAAAGCTCAAGCCCGAGAAATATAACTACTAGGTATTTGTTCACTTTGTAGCTCTAATAATAAATTATCTTTCTCTTTTGTACTTAGATCTTTATTTTCTAAAATTTCGTAAGCTTTTCTAAATTTTAAGTATGAAAAATATTTACTTGTTAATAAAGGATATTTATCAAATAAAGGTATAAGAACAGAACCTATAGTTTTTCTATCTCTTATTCTAAAATCCCCTTTATTAAAATCAGATTGAATATAAACTGAACCTACACCTAATTGCTTTTTAATGAAATATAATACTCTTAAATTATAAGAACTTTGAGTTAATTTAAAAAAAAGAGTTCATTTTCCTTCAGCTAATCTAGAAATAGTAAAACTACCATCACCATCTGTGAATCCAACGAGTCATTGATGAAAATTGTCTTTATTTTCAGAATATTTTGATTTATTAATATTTCTAGAGTGATCATATATGTTATTTGGATGCTCTACGTTTAGTCTCTGATGGACATTAAACATAATTATGCCTAATACCCAGGCGTATTGTCTTAATTCTATTAAAATTTTTCAAATATATAGAAATACTATTGACATTTTTACTACTAATAAAAATAAAAGTGAGTAGTCAATAATACAAGTTATATTAACCATAAGAGTTTCACGCATCGAGTAGAGTTTTATTGCCTCTAAGTTACCAAAGAGCAACTCCTTACCCTTAAGAGTTCATCCTGTACCAGCTCCACCTTCTATACAAGCAGAAAATACTAGTAATAGTAAGCTAGGGGGTAATAATCAGAAACTTATATTATTTAATCTAGGGAATGCCATATCAGGCCCTCCTACTAATAAAGGTAATAGGAAATTACCAAAACCACCTATTAATGCAGGCATACGTTTTACCCCTAAACTTTCGAAAAGGGACGGACTATATCTTTATCTTTAGGTATTAAAACCTGTTAAGATATTTCACGTGTAGTCTCTGAGGAACCTACTCAATAAAAATAAAGCTTCTTATCTTTGGTTTCCTGCTGATTGCCTAATCCTTTAATATGTCACTGTATTCCACTGCTAATCTATAGACCGCGGTACTAGTTTTAAAGGCTCTAAAGGGTTTCCAGCATACAGTGAAAAGAAAATAAAATATTTCTACTTTACCCGGCCATGCCTTTCTATTTAATTTTATATGTAAATTTTCATTTTCCTCTATAATAACCAGATCTCTCGGTTTTTAAGTATTCTCTAATAATTTGACGATCGCCTTTTAAATGATTAGCTAAACTATTTAAAGATGGGAATTCTAAATTTTTGCTTGAATCATCTTTAAATTCAGCTAATATACCTTTAGCTGCAGGATGCTTAATATCATATAAATCTCGTTTATTTGAAACTAATTCTTTTATTTTTTCTAAACTTAATGAATTAGTATTTTCAGACTCTTCAATAATATCTAGTGAAAAGAAAAAAGTGTCTAAATAAATAGCTCCTGTGTCTAAACAATTACTTAAAGTTTTATGATGAATACCTATTGAATCATACATATATTGTTTTGACTCAAATACATATAATAAAGAAAAATCTTCTATATTATACATATAAATAGGAGTACCTCTTTGTTTACGCAATCTTTCTCTAATTTCTTGACTCATGGGTTCATGATAACCAGAACTACTTGCAACTAAATCTACATTTAGGCTTGGCTTTAAAGTATTAATAAAATATTGTTCTAATCTTACAACTTCATCTAAACTAGAATTTTCATTCATTATGTAGATAGTTAAGTTTGCATTCTCAAAACCATATTTATTAAAATAACGTAACACTCTACGAGATTTAGTTTTAAGTATAGAAGGCATAAAATAAGAACTTATTCTATTATATAAATTAATAGAATGTCCAACATAAGCATGATTGTTATCTTCTCAAACATAAACACCTTTTTGATTTTTAGCTACTTTAAGTATAAGTTTTCTATTATTAAAAGGATTTTCTATAAATACCTTAGTATATTCAGATATTTCATTATTATTGTTATTGTTGTTATTATTATTATTGTTGTTTGTAATAATAATATCATTAGTTTGGTTATTACATAATTTGGATTTAAATTGAAAATTACGATTAAATAGTATTCTTTTGTTGACCATAAAGAAAATCATTAAAACGGCGTGAGCTGTTATTATACTATTGTATAATTGGTTATCTGCGATATATTGAACACCTGGTCCACTAAGTTCCATTCTTATTAATACAGAGAAAGCTGTACCTAATAATCCTGAAAGTAATGCAAATATTAAGTAAAGAACTCCAATATCTTTAGCATTTGTAGATAAAAATCATCTTTCTATAGGCAT